TGGATGCTCAAGTAGAATTTGGAGCATTCCAAAAACTTGGGGATCCAACTACAAGGAGACAGGTAATCTGATAAACATTGATCTGATATGGTATCTTTCGCTTCTATTGGATTTTTTTTGATTTCACTTTCTACATAGATTACCAGATAAATTTTGCTGGATTTAAATCGCCCTTTTCTTTGACTCTTGTCTTTATCTGGGAGATGCTCCCAAATGAACAGGTGTGGAAGCTATAATTGTAAACCACGATCGAATTTATGGAAGCATTGGTTTATACATTCCTCTTAGTCTCGACTCTAGGAATCATTTTTTTCGCTATCTTTTTTCGAGAACCGCCTAAGGTTCCGACTAAAAAATGATTTTTGATTATCTCAATTATAGTTAAAGTATAATGTTACTTTATAAATACTAATGAATTAATGCATTAAAGTCAAGTAATGAGCCGCCCAACACGGGCGGCTCATTACTTGACTTCAATTAGTCCCCATGTTCTTCAAATGGATCTCTTAGTTGTTGAGAGGGTTGCCCAAAAGCGGTATATAAGGCGTACCCGGTAAAACTTACAAGTAAACCAGATATAAAGATGGCGACTAGGGTTGCTATTTCCATTATTATAAAATTTCAAGACCACAATGGATCTATGATAAGATCGGTTATTTACAACGGTATGATTTACAAAGTCAATAAAATTCAATCAATGCAATAGGATTTATGGCTACACAAACCGTTGAGAATAATTCGAGATCTGGTCCAAGACCAAGACAGACTGGTCTAGGAAGTTTATTGAAACCGTTGAATTCGGAATATGGTAAAGTAGCGCCCGGATGGGGAACTACCCCGTTGATGGGTGTCGCAATGGCTCTCTTCGCGGTATTCCTATCTATTATTTTGGAGATTTATAACTCTTCCGTTTTACTGGATGGAATTTCAATGAATTAGGTTCATAGGAATTGCGAAGTACTGTCTTTTCAATCCAAAGTGAATTACTTAGGACTAGGATTTTTAGGTCATTCCGGCAGTTTGACCGTGAAATTCCTTTGTTTCGGTATTTCCGGAATATGAGTGTGTGACTTGTTATAATTGATCCTATTGATAGTACAGAGAATGGGTCTGTCATCTTGAGAGAGATGGGTTTTGCCTCGTCGGATATTCATTCTAGTATCTGGAGCACGGAATATATGGAATGAAATAGATCAAGAAAAGAAATATTTAAACTATGATTCATACCTACTATTCAGTCAGACCTCGCGACCGGACTCAAAAAATTTCAAAGATTTATTTTCTAATTTCTAATTATTCTTCAATTTTTTGTTTGCTTATTTTGACCAACGGACAAATGTTTCTATGGATTTAGAGTCATTTCATCTATTCATTGAATAAGTGATGATCAAAAGGTTTTTACTCAGATAACCCTTGGGCTTAGCTTAGGGACTTTATTCAATCATCGTGGTTCTAGTATGAATCTTAGGTTTCAATCGAATCATAGGGTCTCAACAAGAGAATTCCTAGCAATTAGAAACAAAAAGAAATCCACATTATACAAAAAATTAAAATTGAGAGACCGAGAAAATTCAAGAGGCCCGTAATGATCAACATAAAAACGAATGAAATGAGCTGACTTGATATTTTGGCATTGTCATCACTAAAGAACTAAAGAAGAGCTTCGGTTTTTTTTGCACTTCGTCGTATTTTCAGAGAAGGTTGGATGGAGTACTAAGAAGAAGTTTCAAATTTCCTATTACATATCCGTTGCAACCAGTATTGGGGTGTTTTTGCTTGAGCTGTACGAGATGAAAGTCTCATATACGGTTCTCAGAGGGGGAGTTCCCTTGGTTTACCTATCTCAATAAAGTATATGATTGGTTCGAAGAGCGTCTCGAAATTCAGGCGATTGCAGATGATATAACTAGTAAATATGTTCCTCCACATGTCAACATATTTTATTGTCTAGGAGGAATTACGCTTACTTGTTTTTTAGTACAAGTAGCTACGGGGTTTGCCATGACTTTTTACTATCGTCCAACCGTTACCGAGGCTTTTACCTCGGTTCAATACATAATGACTGAAGCTAACTTTGGTTGGTTAATCCGATCAGTTCATCGATGGTCAGCAAGTATGATGGTCCTAATGATGATCCTGCACGTATTTCGTGTCTATCTCACCGGTGGGTTTAAAAAACCCCGCGAATTGACTTGGGTTACAGGTGTGGTTCTGGCTGTATTGACCGCATCTTTTGGTGTAACTGGTTATTCCTTACCTCGGGACCAAATTGGTTATTGGGCAGTCAAAATCGTGACAGGCGTACCCGACGCTATTCCTGTAATCGGATCGCCCCTGGTCGAGTTATTACGTGGAAGTGCTAGTGTGGGTCAATCTACTTTGACTCGTTTTTATAGTTTACACACTTTTGTATTACCTCTTCTTACTGCCGTATTTATGTTAATGCACTTCCTAATGATACGTAAGCAAGGTATTTCTGGCCCTTTATAGAGAAGGCGGA